ATGAAAAAATGATTATACACAGGAAATCACAAGAAAATTGGTACTATGTACATACTATTTGGAGTCTGAAGAGGTATAATAGGCCTCTCTCTCTCAATGATTATTCGTTTTACTTTGATATCGCCATGAGGCTTTGAAACATCTCTGCTAAGAGAGTACTACAACACAGTAGTTTCTGCTCATGCAGTAGCTATAATTTTTTTTATAGTAATACCTATTTTTATAGGAGGATTTGGAAACTGATTACTACCTTTAATAGTAGGAGCGCAAGATATGTCTTTCCCCCGTTTAAACAACTTAGGATTTTGACTCCTTCCGCCTGCCATACTTCTATTTATAAGATCTGTATTTATTGGTTCAGGTGCAGGAACCGGATGAACCCTCTATCCTCCCCTGTCTTCATGATTTGGTCATCCGAATCATAGAGTGGATTTGATAATTTTTGCTTTACACCTAGCGGGTATCTCCTCACTTGCAGGCAGAATTAATTTCATTTCCACATGTTTCATAGGAAAGTCCATTATATTTACTCTCGACCGATTCTCGATATTCACTTGAAGCATTATCATTACTTCCTTTATGCTAATTATTTCTTTACCAGTTCTAGCCGGAGGTATCACCATACTCCTAACAGACCGCAATTTCGGATCCACATTTTTCGAGGTATCAGGAGGAGGGGATCCTATTCTATTTCAGCATATATTCTGATTTTTTGGCCACCCCGAAGTATATATTTTAGTATTGCCGGCATTTGGGGCAATTTCCGAGTCTATCATATTCATAGCAGGAAAATTTAAAGTATTTGGCCCTTTAGGAATAATCTACGCAATAATAAGCATCGGCATTCTAGGATGCTTCGTGTGGGGCCACCACATGTATACCATTGGCATAGATATTGACACTCGCGCCTACTTCACCGCTGCCACCATAATTATCGGTATTCCAACAGGTGTCAAAGTATTCAGCTGATTGGCCACACTTTATGGTAACTCCTCTCCACTTAGTCCTCTAATGCTGTGAGTAATTGGGTTCCTTGTACTGTTCACAATCGGAGGACTAACCGGTGTTTCCTTATCTAACGCTTCGCTAGATCTTATGTTACACGACACATACTACGTAGTGGGACACCTACATTTCGTTCTAAGTATGGGTGTGGTTTTTGCTATGATGGCAGCTATTACTCTATGACTCCCATGACTAATAAAAATCATGGCAAACTCCATTCTACAAAAAACTCAATTCCTTTTAATATTTATTGGCGCTAATTTAACATTCATGCCACAGCACTTCCTGGGAATAAATGGAATACCACGACGATACTTAGACTACAACGACTGCTTTCATAGATTTCATTACCTATCCTCACTAGGCAGAATCCTGTCCCTCACTTCTACTGTATTATTTCTCTATTTAACATGGGAAAGAATTGCTTCCCATCGTCATCAAATCACAAACTCGGCACCAATAAACTCTCCAGAAATACTACTCACATACCCTATAACAGAACACACATTCCTCAGCCCCAACCTTCTTAGCCTCCCTTAACATACTTTGCCATGATGATGAAATGAAACTCACCCTATCTACAAGATAGCATTAATCTTACAGGCCTTAAAACAACAACTCTATGCGACTGAGTGGTAACTATAATATTTTTAGTAATAATCGCAGTCTCCTGGTTCTTTGCTAGACTGACATTTTGTAAAACAAAAACCAACACTCTGATTGAACTTAAATCCATCGAAATAGCCTGAACCAGGTTACCCATAGTAATTTTGGCTCTTATAGCTTCCATCTCCATAAAGACCCTGTATACAGAAGAACCCTCATCTCAAACCCCCACAATAAATCTGCTAGTCACGGGCCATCAATGATACTGAGAATACTACTACCCCGATTTTGAAATTAACCTCGACAGTTATCTCGCTCAGTGAGAAAACAGAAACTACCGAAACATCGAATGCGATTGTCGTACAGTACTGCCTTTAAAAACACCTCTTCGCATTGCAGTCACGTCTGCCGATGTCATCCATAGATGGTGGTTGCCCCCCCTAGGCATTAAACTCGACGCAACCCCCGGTCGAATTATCTCAACAACTTACAATTGCTATATACCCGGCTTATCTTTCGGATTTTGTGCAGAACTTTGTGGTGCAAATCACAGATACATACCCATCACCCTGGAACACACTCCTATCCTACTATTCAAAAACTGAGTTACAGCCATAAAATAATCCCTCCTTATCTCACTAGTATGGCAGAATCAATGCAACTGTCTTAAGATCAGTTCAAAACCAGTCCGGTTTACTAGCAACCAGGTCATGTGGTGAATCCCTTATCACAATGAAATTTCAATTCATAGGACTAATGACTGCACCTTTCTTCTCCGCTGGTGAATATTACTATGACTATGCCAAACACTAATCACCTTAATTTTTGTACTAACTAGAATTGCATTCATTACCCTCCTAGAACGTGTTTACATAGGAGTTTCCCAACGCCGACGAGGTCCAAATAAAATCTTCATTTGAGGAATACTTCAACCCGTCCTAGATGGTATTAAGTTAATTATAAAATCTACAAATAAATTCTACCAAACAAACATAATTTTGTTTTTATGCATCCCAATCATAAGATTTTGTCTACTTATAACCTTTTGGTCTGCTCTTCCTTTTATCTATAAATTCATAAATTTCAACCTGAGCGTACTATTTACCCTCGTACTCTTTGGGATAATAGCATTTAATGTAATAATTACAAGCTGAGCATCCAATAATAAGTTCGCCTTATTTGGAAGATTACGTACAATAACTCAAAGCATTTCATACGAGATTACACTTGCCTTAATTATCCTTCTAATGTTTTGTGCAAAATCATCCCTATGATTATACTCGTCTTTTGAAGGATATCATATCACCGAAATTCTATTCTCTTGGTTCTTTCTCGCCCCTATGAGCTTCATAGCACTAGCAGAGTGCGGACGGACTCCATTTGATTTACTCGAAGCCGAAAGAGAATTAGTTAGAGGCTACAATGTTGAATATAGAAGCGTCGAATTTGCATTTCTATTTATAGCCGAATACGGAATAATTATCTTGCTCTCTGTCTTATTTTCACTCATTATCGTCCCCCAAGCCGTAGCTTCAACCTCCTTATTAATAATCACAAGAATTCTATTCTTACGATACACCCTGCCACGCCTCCGATATGATTTTTTAATATCCCTAATGTGAAAATCACTTCTCCCAAGGATAATTTTATGCTGATTCATTACTTTCAACTCAAGATGTGCTTAATTTATCGACTATATATATATATATATATATATATATATATATATATATATATATATATATATAATGAGGCCCGTCGGGCCTCTAGACAGAGAAGGTACTAGGTTGATTAGCTTGGAGCTAATATGATATATTATTTCCTCTCTGATGAGCTTAAAGCAGCAGGAGTGAGTAGCTTAAGATTAAAGCGTAAACTTTTTAAGTTTGAGATGATTTTCCTCGCTTAGATTATAGTAGGCAAGGCCATAATGTGTATTGTATAAGAACTAAGAGACAAATAGGAAAAGCGGGTTTATCAGGGTGTTTGTTGAAATTGAAGGCTAAGTTACAGTAGGTATTTCACACTATTCGAGTGTAGGGGAAGATAGTAAGAGTGTTAATCAGTATAAGCATCCACATAAGAAGTCTTATAACACTGGCATATATAGTTATAGTAATAAATTTTAGAAAGAAAACTGTTCTTGATGGAATTCCAATGAGGATAATTATTATCCAGGTTAAGCTAGTATCATAAGTTCAGTACTCTGAGTTTTTGGTTTTTATGAAAACAAGATATATAATTCTTGTATAAAAAAGGAAATATAGTAGAAAAGTATTTGTATTATACGTTGTTAGTCACAATCAGTTGGAATGAATGCATGAAGAGTAGAAAAGGATTAGAAAGTATGAAGTGGATAGTCAAAATCTTACTCTTCTTCATAGGAAACAGATGATGCATCATCAGAAAATAAGTATTCTTCTAATGATAGACAGAGTGATAATTATGGGGATTAACTTGTGAATTGTAGTAAATCATCACATAGTTTTTCATTTTATGTTTTTCATGGCCCATCCTACCCACCAGTGGAGTGGAGGCAATCCTATTTTGAAGGCCAAGATACCTAATAATCACTCGTCTTTTGCTCTAAAGGTTAATCAAAGTAATACCAGTATTATTGAAGATATAGACAATATAAGGTATATTTTAAATATAGTATCATAGATGATTCCGTGAGTAGGTATAGTTAAAATAATCATAATTCACGATCTTAATTCAAGCATGGTTCACATTGAAAGTCAGTTTCTTATAGAAGTTCTTAGAATGGCAATGCTTGCATAAAATAAATATCATATGTGGTATGCTATAAGTAATAACTTTAAGTATTTTTGAGGTATGGGCCCAATAGCTTTTTTAGCTTATATTACTCTCGGAGATCTTATCTTCTTCAGAGATATGCTTAGACTTAAGCTAGAAGAGTTATATTAAGCTTATAATGAGTACCAATAAAGGGGCGCTCAGTAGCCATAGAATGAAAGAGGAATTATTGAAAGAAAGTGTGTTTAGGTTAAAAGATAGGTTAATAAGTTTCATTTCATTGGAAATTATATTTTTTATGGTCAGAGAAGATTTATTGAGTATTGTGTATAGTGTGTCGTTATTGTTTGTTACTTGTTTAAGAATCCAGGGGTAGAAAAATATTAATAGGATGAGAGGTATGATCAATATTAGGTTTTTGTTATCTATTCATGTGGTATTGATGGGCAGTGAGTAGTTATATATAAAAATTCATCCGTTGGATAATGCTAGGGGTAGAAATAAGATATTTATATACAATGAAGGATAGAGTGTTTTTGGATTAACTACATTGTTATTAAAGGAATAAAAAAGCAAATAAGCTAATCGGATGGAGTAAGCAAAAGACATGAAGATTATTATATTAATTAGTAGTACAACAGACTCTTCTTTTATGGGGTATAATAAATTGTATTCTTTAGAATAGTATGAGGAAGTAAATATCACACCACATATAATTACCAAACAAATGATACTAGTAGTAAGTATAGGTAGTAGAGATTCGTTAGTGCATAATAAACGGGAATCTTGATTTCCAAACATAAAAATGATAAAGACACCAATTCTTATGAATAATAATGCTTTAACTAGAGCATGATTAATGATGTGTATAAGTATTAGTTCTTTTAAATTGGTGCAAACTATAAACATTACCAAAGCAATCTGCGATATTGTTGAATATGCAAGGATTTTTTTGAGATCTTTTTCGTAAAGGGCTATGAGTCTGGAGTACAGACTGGTTAAATATCCTGTAACACATAATCAGCCAGCGTATGGTAAAAAATACAGAAGATTAAGTTTGATGCAAAGAATTGTTCCTGCAACCACTAGGGTGGAGGAATGAACTAAAGAACTCACTGGGGTTGGTGCTGCTATAGCAATAGGAAGTCAACTATGCAAAGGAATTTGGGCCCTTTTTGCAAGGACAGCAATTCCTCTTAGTGTCAAAAGATAACATGATATACTTGCGTTATTTAACTCTCACCATATGACTTGAGTGAAAGCTAGCATGCAAATAAGCAAACAAAAATCTCCAATTCGGTTTAGTAAGATAGTTGAAATTGCTGAATTATTTGCTTTTCAATTATTGTAAAATATGATTAAGAGATATCTTGAAACACCGAGTCCTTCTCAGCCAACTCATGTAGTTCAACAAGAATTGCTGCTATTTATGATGATTATCCTAACTATAAAGATAATTATTAACACTGTAAACCGATGTACAGACAAATCACTACTTATGTAAAAAATGGAGAAGTATATAATGAAAATTGACAATGAAATAACAATTAAATTGAAATATATTATTAACTTAGATAGTTGACACAGAGATAGATCAGCAATAAAACTATTAGCACTCAGAGTAAAAAAAGAGATATAACCTTTTAATATTGATAGTACTAGGAAAACACAGAGTACATTCAACAAACATGTCGTCACTGAGATGATTATTACCGATAATTTTGAAACCACAATTCAACGTTTTAGTTAAACTACAGTAATATGTATCTTGGCATTTAGCCTATATTTAGGTCGAAACTAAAATTGAAACTTTTCAATTAAGATAATTATAGTATAATTGTGAGATTACTTCACACTAATAAAGTGATCATGGGAAGACAGGTAAATGAAAACAAATTTCTAAAAGGTATATATATATTGTTATTAAAATTGTTTATATTTCTATTAATGTTACACATTATTCAGATTGGATAGTATAGTAGAAAAAAAAATAAAATTAGACAAAATATAAAGTTCCAAAATCATGCTAAGTGTGAGGTTATAAATAAGGTAATCTCTCTTACTATGGCGAGAGAAGGCGGTGTACCGGTGTTTAAAAACAGGATAACTATACTTCAGTATCATAAAACTGGATTTATTGACATAATATTGTTTTGTTTATACAAGAGTCGGGATGTACTAGCGTAAGACAATATGCCCACTAGGAAGAATAATGAATTTCTAATAACTCCATGAGAGATTATTAAAAAGATAGAACTGCTATCAAAATGGGTGTAGTCTATTATCAACAAAACGAGAAGTATTGTTATATGAGTTACTCTGCTATAGGCTACGAATTTTTTCAAATCGGTTTGTAGTATACACAAAGTGCCTGATATTAAAATTAGGATTAAAGTAAAATTGATTCTAATTTTGTTAGTAAAGAATTCGTAAAGATAATATATTTTTAGTATTCCATATCCTCCAACCTTTAGCAGGATGCTAGCCAAGATCATTCTGCCAAGAACAGGAGCTTCCACGTGGGCTTTGGGTAATCACAAATGAAGTAAAAAAATTGGAATTTTAATGAAAAAAGGTAGTATTAACAGAACTCAAGTAAATGGTCCGACTTCAAGAAATTGTCAGTTAAACGAGTTGTAAAAGTTTATGGTTAAAAGAATAATAATTATCAATGGGAAAGAGAAAAAAAGAGTATAAACAAGCAAATAATTGCTTGCTATTAAACGTTCGGGTTGATTACCCCAACCAAGGATAATTAAAAAAATGGGTAAAATTGATACTTCAAACATAACATAAAACATAAAAATATTATCTGTAGAGAAGAAAGTTACAAGTAACGGAAAATATAACATTACTATTTTTTGATAGAATTTTTCCTCTTTAATTATATAAATTGAATAGGAAATGAATAATCACACCGTAAGTATAATTATAGTATAAGATAGGGATTCAGCTAAATTGATTATATTTCTAATCCTTCTTAGGTAACCAATAGTCACCCATATTACAGATATAACCCTAAAATAGAGGGATCCCATCAAGTGCGAAAAATTTGATTATTTTTGTTCAATAAGATTGATACTTTTATCTCTACCTAATTGTCGTATTGTTAATAGTAGTAATAATATTCCAAACACTCTGTGGATTACAGTAACAACTATAAATCACATAGCTTGTCTTCATGTAACTTGTCATCTTCCAATAATAACAGAAAGTGTAATTAATTCTAAGCAGATAAATATAGTTAACAAGTGCTTCGAATTGAATATTATTTTCGTTAATGCCACTGCAAAAAACAATAAGTTGAAATTTATTATTTGCTTATTAGTTTATAAATAAAATACAGATTTTGTAAATCTGAGATTAAAAGGCAAGTCAGACCACATTTTTGAATCTCCAAATTTCATGTTTTATAACGTATAAACTATTGTCTGCATCTTAAAATTATTAAGTATATTACTAAGGTTATGGTTTTTATACGTTGTTCACCCCCTATGATTGAGATTAGTAATTTTTTTGGTAAGTATCAGTATGTCGTTATTAAAGTTTTTTCAGATATTCGAGTCTGGAATATTTTCTTATTTATTTGTTATAGTCTATAGAGGCGGGTTGTTATTGTTGTTAGTTTACATATCTGCTCTTGTTCCCAACTCAGATTTAAGAAGAAGTGTTATTCTTGGGTTGTTAATTATTGGCAGATTTTTGTTCTTCTATATATATATAATAAGAGAAGATTTTGAACAAAAGCAAAATTCGATATTTTTCTTTCAAAAATCTTTAGGGATAAATTATTTTGTTAGCTATAAAGACTTAATATACAGGTTAATTTGGATTCTTTTATTGTCTCTCAGTCTAATTTCTTTATTAATAAGCCTATTAAAATATCCTATACGTTCACTCTAAATTTTGATGAAAAAATCATTTTATATTTTCAGTATAGCTCAAGTACTCGAACTTCCAACTCCATGAAACATTTCTTTTATGTGGAACCTAGGAAGATTTTTAGGTTTGACTTTTGGATTACAATTACTATCAGGCTTGCTATTGGTATTTTATTATGTGCCCAGGGAAATAGAAGCATTCGATAGAGTTATTTTTATTATGCGGGAAGTGAAATATGGCTTTTTTCTACGTTTAATTCATTTGAACGGAGCTTCATTAATTTTTATTTTGATATATATACACATGGCAAAAGCTTTATTGAATTGCTCATATAGATTGGTTACCAGATGGTTAACTGGAAATATAATTTTATTACTTACCATTCTTGTTGCATTTATGGGTTATGTATTACCCTGAGGCAATATAGGGTTTTGAGCCGCAACTGTTATTACTTCTTTTTTATCTGCTATTCCAATTTTTGGTGAAGTTGCACTAAAATGAATTTGAGGAGGGTTTAGTATTAGAGGACGGACTTTACAATTCTTTTTTACATTTCATTATCTTATACCTTTTGCAATCATGGGAATTGCCATTATTCATATTCTTCTTCTCCATTTAAATGGTAGATCTAATCCTCTTGGATCCCATTCTCCTCTAATGAAAATTAAGTTTTATCCTTTTTTTACTTCTAAGGATTTACTTAATCTTAGTCCATTTATTTTATTTTTTGTGCTTACCTTAGTAAACCCATATTGAAGCAGAGACCCAGAAAATTTTTCATATGCTGATCGCATAGTATCCCCACTGAATATCCAACCTGAATGGTACTTTTTACCTTTCTATGCCCTTCTTCGCAGAAGAAATAATAAATTAGGAGGCTTAATGCTTATGGTGGCAGGAATTTTAATATTCTGATTTTTACCATTTTATGCAAACCAAGATTTAAAAAACTTTTTTTTTTATCTGGTATTACTTTGTATACTATTTCTTTCTGCTTTCATATTAGGATGAATCGCTTCTTGAAATGCTGATGCATTCATATCTAATTGGCTGGTTATTTTTACCCTCACTTATTTTATAACATGATTTATTATTTGGTTAAGATTTTCAATTATTTATATTTTATACAACTAGAAAAGATAGTTAAGCTTCTAACTTAATCAATGGTTTTCCACTTTTCTTAAATAAAGTATCCTTTAGCTTTAAATTTCTCACCTAAGCTCCTTGATATATATACTTACAAGATAAGTCTATGCAATGCAAGACTACATGGACAGGTGTCACGAGGTAAACTAATGTGCCAGCTACCGCGGTTATACATTGATTTCCTAATTTTTATCTTGTTATTTTTGAACCTTTTAACAGTCTATTACTCATTTGTCTAGTGAAATCGTATCCCATTTGTAAATAAAAGCTTTTAGTTCAATAAAATAAATTTAATAATAAAACTAGGATTAGATACCCTATTATTCTAAATTTTAAATATTAAGAAGTAAAATAAATCTCAAACTTAATCAGGATGACGGTAGAATTTTATTAGAGGAGGTTGTTCTTTAATCGATAACCCTCGCTCGTTTCTTTTTCTTTATTATGTATATCGCCGTTGAAACTCAACTTAAGATTGAGTTAACTTATTTATAACTATAGGTCAACAGGTCTAGATACAAATAATGTAAAAGTATGAAATGACCTACAAAATACAAATAATCTTAGTGGTATCCAGTATAATGCTAGATACCAAAGGATTTAAAAGTAATATTAATTAATTCCAATAGTATAATGAATTACACTAATTCTATGTACATATCGCCCGTCACCCTCCTTGGAGGTAAGTCGTAACAAAGTAGATCCTTCGGAAGAAGGATCTAGCCAATAGGAAATAATATAAATCAGAGTATACTTTACTTACGATAAAGAAGTACTATCCTAATAACAAGCTATAAATTAACTTTATTCCTTTTGCATAAGGATTAATTAAAAATAAGAAAATTTTCTACCAAAGAAAAACACCCAGCTAAAACAATAAAACCTATATGTTAAATAGATTTAAAATATAGTTTTAAGTAATATGCAATTACGGTGATTGATAACTTTTCAATTTATACCTTAAGGATAATCTTATCCCAAATCCGTACGATTATTATAAATGAAAAACCAAATTTTAGGATTAGAAGTAACCAAACCATCGATTTGTAGCAAAATATTACATACATTAAACACTGTCTTCTAAAATTTTAATTTGAGAAAACATTTGTTCAAAAAAAGAATAATTACGTTAGTAAGATCAGGTAAAATTTAAATTAAAACTCAGCCCAAAATATACTACTGTTTAATAAAAACATTGCAATATTCTTATATTGTAAATCTCCTGCCCAATGATAAGTTAAATGGCCGCAGTAATCTGACTGTGCAAAGGTAGCATAATCATTTGTTTATTAATTTTAAACTAGAATGAAAGGAATAAAGTATATTGACTGTTAATTAAAATCTAGCATAAATCTCTACCTAAGTGCAAAAACTTAGAATAAAAATACAAACGAGAAGACCCTGGGAATTTTAATATTTTTATTGGGACAATATAAAACTATACTTCTAACTAACAAATAACACTGACAAAAAAAAATTACCCCAGGGATAACAGCACAATAATCATTGAGAGATCTCATCCAAATGATTGATTATGACCTCGATGTTGAATCATTTGTATATATAGTTTGCAGAAGAACTTTATTTTCGTCTGTTCGACGATGGAACATTACGTGATTTGAGTTTAAACCGTTGCGAGACAGGTTGGATTCTCTTTTATTTTTTTATATTCAGCCTAAACTTAGTACGAAAGGACCAGCACAGGTAATAAAACTTATTATGATAAAATTTTTCCGCACATTTACTTTTATTTTGCTGCTCCCTGTTACATATGTTATACTACGTGAATATTTAACTTTACCCCTCCAGACCATTGCCAACTCCTATAGCAGAGAAAGAATCATATATAACCATATAGCATTAAGCCCCATAGATTGAAGCTCACTAACTTTGCTGGGTACTGTTTTCTCATTAACTTTGTTTTATATATTGTACTACCTGATACCCACTAACAATTATTATATATCGCGTTGGCACAGTCTTCTCAATAAAGCAAACGGCATTAACCTTTTGATCAAAAACAAATCCTATTTAATTATTACTTGTACAAGTATTATTATTCTCTTTAACAACATATACAGAATTTACTCATTCAACTGAATGCCAAGAACTCAATCATGGATAATATTATTTTTCACAACAATATTTTTATCATCTATTTGAATTTACATAATAATGGCCAGAGGCATAAAACTTTTTGGTCAAAAAATTCCCATCAGTTGGTATCTAATCAATCTATGCTTATGCCTATTTCATAATTTAAGATTTTTCATTCGATTTATTTCTCTTCCGTTCCGAATAATAATAAACTTAATAGTAGGATGCTTTTTAATAGAATTCGGCAAATCCAACCTTTCAGCAACTTCCTTAATTAGAATGTATGAAATATTTGTTGTCACAGTTCAAACCTTAGTCTTTATTCTTTTAATAAACATATACTACAGAGAGATAATAATAATACCCGAGTGAAAACATATCTCCCCTCAACATCGATTCTTCCGAGTAAAACCTACAATCCAACTACTCAAAACAACACTCATTTCATTCACACATACTCTCCCTCTACCCAAGCATAAATATGAAAAAATTTTGCCTAGATTATAATAATCCTTGAGTTGCAAGAAATTGTCTATCTGTGCTAAATCTAATCACTACTATTGTAGTTAATCTTAAAAAAATAAGGTTATCCTTATGAACCTCTACCTGGCCACTTGTGCTGAGTATGATCATAACAATTTTATCTACTGCTATATGACTACGTGATTGCGGTCGCGAATCACTCCGTGAAAGTAACAACAATAAATCTTACAATAGCAAGATAGCAGTTCTATTATTCCTCTTGACAGAGGCCTTCTTCTTTTTAAGATTTTTCTGAATATTTACTAGTACAGTGTTAACTCCCAATCTCAGTTTCTGGCCCCCTATAAATCTAAGACTACCAAGCTTTATTGGTGCACCCAGACTGAATACAATTTTACTAGTTGCAAGTAGTGCAACTGTCACATTGTCCATTCACGAAAAACATCTTATCCACTCATTCTCTTTCACCTGGCTAATTGTCACCCTACTCTTTAGATTTTTATTCCTTATCGTTCAGTACCTAGAGTACACTACCCTAACCTTTAATTTTACCTCTGGTGTAGGGGGCTCAATCTTTTTTATAGCTACAGGCTTTCATGGAACCCACGTTATCCTAGGAACATTAATTCTCTCCGGCTGCGCCTACCTAATATTCACACATTTTTATACTAGTAACTCCATTATCAGGTTTGAACTCGCTGGCTGATACTGACATTTTGTTGATGCAGTGTGATTAATACTTTATACAATCTTCTATTGCTGAGGTCACTAATCTTACCATAACTTAACATTACATTATATTAAACTTTGAAGGTTTACAGTTTTCTTAACTTAAAGTTATCTTTATGTTCTAGTATAAAAAGTACTTAGATATTTGAAATCTAAAGTTCAAACATAACTTAAGCAAGTCAAACACTTAATTACATTATCACTGTAACCCTATAAAATTAGGTTTTGCTTATATCTATGCTATTGCTTACAAACCATCTAATTGGAAATTAGCTGCGCTCAATTACACCAAAGCAATCTTCTAAAGATCTAGTTTATTAAACTCAAACATTGGATTGTCAGTCCAAAGATATTTTCTTTGATCTTATTACTATATCAAACTAGACCATTATCATACCTAGCTATCTTTTTATTGTTGAATGGTATAATTTTTACTGTTGGACTTAAAATTCCCACACAGATAAAATGTTCTTTTAATTTGTTGTCAAAAAAAGGACTTAAAATTTTCAACTAGGCCTCTCTAATAATCACTTTAATTTTTTTCGCTCTTCTAAGAATTCTAATTTGTTGCCTAATACTTTTTGCTCGTAGATTAATTCTTAAGAAGAACTTCAAAGAGTATTTAAGATACGAATGTGGTTTCGAAAGATACAAAATTAATCGACTCCCGTTCTCTCTAAACTTCTTTATACTAAGTATTATATTTGTTGTCTTTGACTTGGAAATTATTATCCTCATTGCTATAATCTCATCTCCTGTGGGGTTGCAAATAAATACAATTGTCTTAGGCAATATGTTTCTTATCTTCATATTGCTAACCCTTCTTGTGGAATGATCACTTAACAAATTAGGCTGAATTTTCTAACCTTTTACCCATGCTTTTTAAAAATTTTATCGCTACCCGCGCCTTTTTACTATTATTAGGAAAAAACTCCCTAAGAAACCAATCAAACCAAGTAAAACTGGAATTAAAAGTTTGAAACTTTTTTTTCGATTTTTCGACAGTTTTTAGAGTAAAGCATTTTAGATGCAAGAAACTGTTATTTTCTAGAATTTTCTCTAGTCATCCAACTTCTCTGGCAGAAAATATGCAATAAATTTAGAATTTATAGATACGATGAACGTGAGAAGTAGGCTCAGGGTTTATATTGTATACGTAGCATTTCTTTTTTGCACAAAGAAAGTTTTAATCCATTCCTCTCCCCCACTCTGGGGACTTAAGGAGAAATTCTTTAAAATTTGCAATTTCACGTACTAAAATACTTCACTCCTAGCAATATCCTTACAGCCTGAGCACAATAAAATTTACAGTCTTACTTACTCAGAAATTGCCTTCTTTAA